ATACGATATTACCTCCTTTTTTCTCCTTTTCAAAAAAAATTGAAATGATTGAAGTTTTTTTATTTGGAATCGTGTTAGGCCTAATTCCTATTACTTTGGCGGGATTATTCGTAACTGCATATTTACAATACAGGCGTGGTGATCAGTTGGATCTTTGATTCATTTTTGCCCCCTCCCTTCTTTAATCCCCGGGAGGTCAAATTATAATTACTGCGCAAGTGACTGAATCCATTTCAGTCTAATATCTACGAAGAAAAAATCACGCTCTGTAGGATTTGAACCTACGACATCGGGTTTTGGAGACCCGCGTTCTACCGAACTGAACTAAGAGCGCTTTCTTATCAGAATAGAAAAGACTATAAAAAAGGATTGCACCAACCCATTTTATATTTTATATGGATATATTCTATAGTTTCATAAAAATGAATGATTCTGTGCAACTTGAATCGATCTCAATTGATTCCTTGTTACTGCTCAAGGGGTCAGTGATAGGTAGGGATGACAGGATTTGAACCCGTGACATTTTGTACCCAAAACAAACGCGCTACCAAGCTGCGCCACATCCCTTCAATTGTTCTACAGTGTCATTGTAGAGAATTCCTGCCTTGTTTTCCATATCCCTATTTCCTCCACCGAAAAACAAAATTTATGCCCATTTCGTCTTTTTGATCTTATTTAACATATAATAATAAGAAAACGAAAATACTTATTATATATATATACGAAATAAAAAATCCCGTATAAAAAAATGAGTATTTTTGGTTACAATAAATAACAAAAGGAGGTTTTTCAATGCGAGATCTAAAAACATATCTCTCCGTGGCCCCAGTATTAAGTACGCTATGGTTCGGGGCTTTAGCAGGCCTATTGATAGAGATTAATCGTTTTTTCCCGGATGCGTTGACATTCCCCTTTTTTTCATTCTAATTATTGACATCGGGGGGGGGGGGGGTGAAGAAAATTGGAGATACAATTAAATATCTATGACTAATTGCCCCCCCTTTTTCTCTTTTTTATTTCTTATTTTTAGAATAAGGGGCGAAAGAGAAAGAATAGAAGTGGACTCGGCGTCTGCGAGGCTGGGGTTCAAACTCGAATTAAATTCATATTAATAAGGGCGTGGGGATAGAGTAGTAAATTGTGGGTCTAGGGCAAGAATACAAGATCTTTGATTGAAATGCCGTCCTTCAAATAGAACAAATAGAAATAGAGTTTCTAGATCATTATCTTACTTATTATGCTTGATTATTACTTTATTGATTTTGATCTTTTAGAGTTGGATTTCAAGTTAAGTAACTTCTCTTTTTTTCTTCCTTTCGAATCAAAATAGAAGAGTTGAGTAAATCAAAAATCCAAAGGAGGTTCATGGCCAAAAGGAAAGATGCGCGAATAACGGTAATTTTGGAATGTACTAGTTGTATGCGAAATAGTGTTAAGAAGGTACCAACAGGCATTTCCAGATATATTACTCAAAAGAATCGACACAATACGCCGAATCGATTAGAATTGAGAAAATTCTGTCCCTATTGTTACAAACATATGATTCATGGGGAAATAAAGAAATAGATCGAACGACGTATGTCTTATCCCTGAAAAGGGAAAGATGGCATTATATAGAACATATTTAAATTAAAATATAAAAGAATCCTATTGGGGGTTAAGATGACAATTAAGAAATAGGATTTTCAGGATAAGAAATAAACTAAACAAACAAACCATGGATAAATCCAAGCGACCTTTTCTTAAATCCAAGCGATCTTTTCGTAAGCGGTTGCCCCCGATTCAATCGGGGGATCGAATTGATTATAGAAACATGAGTTTAATTAGTCGATTTATTAGTGAACAAGGAAAAATATTATCTAGGCGGGTGAATAGATTGACCTTGAAACAACAACGATTAATTAATATTGCTATAAAACAAGCTCGTATTTTATCTTTGTTACCCTTTCTCAATAATGAGAAACAATTTGAAAGAACCGAGCCAACCGCTAGAGCTGTAGGCCTTAGAACCAGAAATAAATAAGCTTATTCTTTGTTCACTTGAATCAGAATTACAACCCGAACTCAAACGCAAATCGGTGTTTTGCTCAACAAACCCGAGAGTCGGGATTTGATTATCGGGTCGTAACAAAAAAACGAATCGAAAAAAGATTTTTTATTGAACGTGTTCATTCATTTTGACTACTTTAACATATTTTTCATAGTAATTTGACCCCACCTTCCCGGAGTTCATTCTCCGGGGAACTCCGTTTAAATTATTCCAGTGTATTCTTTACAATCCGCTTCTTTTCTGATTTCGTTGGAAATCATATAAAGACAATTCCGATTTGATATAGCTATTTGAGCTAGTATTTTGCGATTAATAACCAACCGCCTGTTGTATAGATCATGCATTAATTTACTATAACTATAAGATACCCCCCCCTCTCGAATTACTGCGTTTATACGAGCGATCCATAAACGACGAAAATTTCTCTTTTGATTGTCCCTATCGCGATGAGCCGAAACCAAAGCTCTTATTTTCTGTTGAGTAATAGTTCGAGTAAGTCTTGAATGGGCCCCAAAAAAACTTGACGCAAATAAACGAATTTTTGTTCTACGTCTCCGAGCTATATATCCGCGTTTAATTCTGGTCATTGAATAAATAAAACTTTGACGAATAACTAATCGATTTCTTTTCTTTCAGTTATCCTTTTCCCTGCATTAATAACTAAACGGATTTTTCCAATGTATAAAATAAAAATTCCAATGGCTTCGGCTACTATAACCTTCCCGACCACGATTTTTCTTTTTTAGGTATTTGACTGTGAAATACAAAAGAAATAATAAATTTTCTTTTGCTAGGTGTCAAAAATAAAGTCAATAAAAAAATATAAATTTAATGGATAAAGAAATCGTGGGTTACATCGTTTCTATGGTTACTTCTTAAACGGTGAGGTCTTCTCTATACACCGGAGCCTTTAAAACAAAACTTCATTGAATCAATGTTTTTGGTAACTTGTATAGTTCACACCACGCTATTTGGCTCTACCCATAAATTATCCAGTAACAGGTCTTTCACAAAGAGACCCACCTATACAGTAACGGTATTTAATTCTGAAAGTTCGCCGGATAGCTGACCCTCGTAGTCCGTTCTTGACCGGGTGAGAACTTCATTTTTATGTTTTTTTGAATTTCAATAAGATTTCCTCCGCTTAATGGATAACCATTTGTTACCAATGGAGAATTGGTTATCATCTTAAATTCAGGCGGTTGGATTTGCAACAACGGAAACCATAAACTTTATCCACAATTAGGGGGATCGATTTGCTTATTTTTAGATAGTCAATGGAGTTCACTTTTCTTCCATTCTATCCTATTCACTGGTATTGATCATTTATGCTGGAAAGCAGGTTTTTGCTTTTTTGTGTCAGTTCATGATCTAAACGAGCCGCACATACACCCTAGTACATGTTCCTCGCCGTTGAGGACATCCCCCAAGAGCGGGGGATTTCGTGACATTTCGGATCGGCTGTCTTGTATTTCTAATAAGTTGTTTAATAGTTGGCATGTTTGAATTATATACCTATAAGGGCCGGTTTAGATTGATCCTAACCGGGATGATTGTGAATTTTTCCTATTTCATAGATTATTTAATAGATTATAGTAAACTCGGATTTAAAATCTTAAATCATGGATTTGCACAAAAGACATTTTTTTTCACCCAACCGCTACAAGATCAACAATTCCATAAGCTTGGGCTTCTGTTGCTGACATAAAAACGTCCCTTTCCATGTCTTCCGATACAACCCATAATGGTTTACCCGTCCTTTGTACATAAACCCTTGTGAGGGTTTCTCGTAGTTTCAGCAGTTCTTCCGCTTCCAGGATAAATTCGCCCGTTTGCGCCTCATAAAAAGAACTCGCGGGTTGATGGATCATTACCCTGATGGTATAAAGGTTCTCTATCTGGTGTGATGAAACGAACTGAAAAGAAAGATAACGAATAGTAGGAAAAAAGATAGAATTGAACAACCGTACGGGCATCATCTTTTGTGCATTGCATACGGCTCTACAATCAAATTGACCCTTAACTTTTTATTTTTCTATTCAATAAAAAGATAAAAATAGAATCTATCAACCCCAGGCGGGTAAATGGTCAAATTGCCGCCCTTTCTTTCGGAGGAGTTAAAAAAAATATTATGGTGGTTCCGTTGCTTTATATTTTAAAACGTATTCTTTTTTTGTCTTTGATTCAGCAATCCCAAAGTTTCTTTTTGATCCAACCAAAAAAAGGGAAAATCATATTTTTTTCGCACTCTTTTTTTATACCACAAATATTGTTAAGAGCCCGCGAGTATAAAAATAAAAAAGTTTGTGACGCTGAATTGGACTTCCGATAGATAAGAGAAAATCGGAAATGCCTTTTTATCTCATACTACTCTCTCGATACATAATCGAATGAAAAAAAAAGAACATATAATTTTTTTCATATCGAATTCGAACTGCCATGCTATTATTACTTAATATTCATATGGCGAAGGCATAGTTTTCTTTTTTCTTTCAAATAAAAAAACCTCATTGGCGCCAAGCGTGAGGGAATGCTAGACGTTTGGTAATTTCTCCTCCAACTAGGATAAAGGATCCCATTGACGCGGCTAATCCCATGCATATTGTATGGACCTCTGGTCCCACAAACTGCATAGTATCATAAATAGCTACTCCAGGTATTACCCACCCGCCCGGAGAGTTTATAAATAAAAACAAATCTTTGGTACCATCCTCGATACTGAGATATACCATAAGACCAATAAGTTGATTCGAGATCTCACTATCAACTTCTTGGCCTAAAAAAAGCAATCTTTCTCGATAAAGTCGGTTGAGTAGGGTAAAATTGTATCCCTTAGGAACCGTACATGCACCTTTTGATGCATACGGTTCAAAAAAATTGCGAAAAAAGAATCAATGGCTAGATTTGAGTCCCTTTTCTTTTTTCTATTTATAACGGGTTTTTCTAACTTATAACGAAAGAGCTTTTTTTTTTATTTTTCAATAAAGACCTATTTTGCCTTCTTTTCTTTCTTTTTTTTATAATAAAAAAAGTCAATAAACTTATCGAATTAACTTTTCATTGATGTATTGTTTCATCGAGATTCAATCCAAACCGCGATGGTATTTTCTTGTTCCTGAATGGGTCTCTTTAATCTTTTTAGGTTTATGCTCTACTCCGGGCAAAGATCCGCCCGATTTTTATTTGCACATATAGTACAAATCTTCCCATCACCATTTCTTTTTTTATGACTTTACAAATAACAAACAAGAATCTTTTATGATATACGTAGTAATCATAGATTTTTTTATTACCAATTGGGTTTTTTCTAAACGGAGCCTGGATACTTCATTTTTTTAGTCCAACCAAAGCCAACCATAAATTATTATAATTGATAGATAATAGTACTATGAATTCCCCAAAACAATGCATCTAATTGCACTTCACGCTCCAATTTTTTGATGATTCAATTTCTGTTTCTTGGGCGAAACATAGGATATCTCGATCGGGGGAGAGAACGGGGAAATCCCATACGACCCAATATATCTGACAAGCCGCACTATACGTCAACCCAAGATGCATCTTCCTCTCCAGGACTTCGGAAAGGTACTTTTGGAACACCAATAGGCATGAATTTAAAGAAAAAAGAACTAAATACTATATTTCACTTTGGTGTGGAAACGTAACAATATGGTTTTGCTGTCTTTATAATATTGGCTCTATCATATTTATTTTATCCATAGATTAGAAAAATTCAGAAAGAAAAAATAAATAAAGGAAACTTTTTACGAATAGGTCTTTCTAATAATAAATAAGGAGGGGCACGTTTACTCATAGAAAATGGTATCGATCCCCCATTGCGTATTGGTACTTATCGAGTATAGAATAAATCTGCTTCTCTTTGTTCCTACGAACAGAATAGACAAAATATTCATCTAACCCTTGTTATGAAATAATCTTCCGAGCAGGGGATGTCCATAAGATGGTCATAGTATACTTTTCCAACGCAATAAAGTTATGTAGTGTTTATTTTTTCTTTGATAAAGGGGTATTTTCCATGGGTTTGCCTTGGTATCGTGTTCATACCGTTGTATTGAATGATCCCGGCCGGTTGCTTTCCGTTCATATAATGCATACAGCTCTGGTTGCTGGTTGGGCGGGCTCGATGGCTCTGTATGAATTAGCTGTTTTTGATCCTTCTGACCCTGTTCTTGATCCGATGTGGAGACAGGGTATGTTCGTTATACCCTTCATGACTCGTTTAGGAATAACTAATTCGTGGGGAGGTTGGAGTATTACAGGAGGGACTGTAACGAACCCGGGGGTTTGGAGTTACGAAGGTGTAGCCGGGGCACATATTGTGTTTTCCGGCTTATGCTTTTTGGCAGCTATCTGGCATTGGGTTTATTGGGATCTAGAAATATTTTGTGATGAACGTACAGGAAAACCTTCTTTGGATTTGCCCAAGATCTTTGGAATTCATTTATTTCTCTCCGGGGTGGCTTGCTTTGGTTTTGGTGCATTTCATGTAACGGGCTTGTACGGTCCTGGAATATGGGTGTCCGATCCTTATGGACTAACGGGAAAAGTACAACCTGTAAATCCGTCGTGGGGCGTGGAAGGTTTTGATCCTTTTGTTCCGGGAGGAATAGCCTCTCATCATATTGCAGCAGGTACATTGGGCATATTAGCAGGTTTATTCCATCTTAGCGTCCGCCCGCCACAACGTCTATACAAAGGGTTGCGTATGGGAAATATTGAAACCGTACTCTCTAGTAGTATCGCAGCTGTCTTTTTTGCGGCTTTTGTTGTTGCTGGAACTATGTGGTATGGTTCAGCAACGACCCCTATCGAATTATTTGGTCCCACTCGTTATCAATGGGATCAGGGTTACTTCCAGCAAGAGATATATCGAAGAGTTAGCGCCGGGCTAGCAGAAAATAAAAGTTTCTCAGAAGCCTGGTCAAAAATTCCTGAAAAATTAGCTTTTTATGATTATATTGGTAATAATCCAGCAAAAGGAGGGTTATTCAGGGCAGGCTCAATGGATAACGGAGATGGAATAGCGGTTGGGTGGTTAGGACACCCCATCTTTAGGGATAAAGAAGGGCGCGAGCTTTTTGTACGCCGTATGCCTACGTTTTTTGAAACATTCCCAGTCGTTTTGGTGGACGGCGATGGAATTGTTAGAGCTGATGTTCCTTTTCGAAGGGCAGAATCGAAGTATAGTGTTGAACAAGTAGGTGTAACCGTTGAGTTCTATGGTGGCGAACTCAATGGAATCAGTTATGGTGAGCCCGCTACTGTGAAAAAATATGCTAGACGCGCTCAATTAGGTGAAATTTTTGAATTAGATCGCGCGACTTTGAAATCGGATGGTGTTTTTCGTAGCAGTCCAAGGGGTTGGTTTACTTTTGGACATGCTTCGTTTGCTTTGCTCTTCTTCTTCGGACACATTTGGCATGGTGCTAGAACCTTGTTCAGAGATGTTTTTGCCGGTATTGACCCAGACTTGGATGCTCAAGTAGAGTTTGGAGCATTCCAAAAACTGGGGGATCCGACTACAAGAAAACAGGCAGTCTGATACAAGCCCGCCGCTTTGGCATTTTTCGCCTCTATTTTCTTTTTGAAGGGAATTTTACATTTTACATAGAATTAGAGTACTTTGAATCGTTGTTTTTTGATTCTTGCTCTTTCGAGATGATTTCCAAAATGAAAAAAAACAAACAGGTTAGGGAAGTTATAATTGTAAACCGCAATCGGATTTATGGAAGCATTGGTTTATACATTTCTTTTAGTTTCGACTCTAGGGATAATTTTTTTCGCTATCTTTTTTCGGGAACCGCCTAAAGTTCCAACTAAGAAATGATTTTTCATGATCTCAATTGAAGTAACGAGCCTCCCCATAATAGGGGGGCTCGTTACTTGAACTAGTCCCCGTGTTCCTCGAACGGATCTCTTAGTTGTTCAGAAGGTTGCCCAAAAGCACTATATAAGGCGTACCCGGTAAAACTTACAAGTAAACCAGATATAAAGATGGCAACTAGGGTTGCTGTTTCCATTATGATTATATAATTTCAAGATCCCAACGGATCTATCATAAGATCGTTTATTTACAACGGAAGGGTATACAAAGTCAACAGATCTCAATGAATACAATAGGATTTATGGCTACACAAACTGTTGAGAACAGTTCTAAATCGGGCCCAAGACAAACTACTGTAGGGAGTTTATTAAAACCATTGAATTCGGAATATGGGAAAGTAGCTCCTGGGTGGGGAACGACTCCTTTGATGGGTATCGCAATGGCTCTATTTGCGGTATTTCTATCTATTCTTTTGGAGATTTATAATTCGTCCGTTTTGTTGGATGGAATTTCAATGAATTAAATCTATAAGAACCAAAAAGTCCTAGCTTTTGAATAAAAAATAAATCCGTTAGAACTGAGATTTCTGGCCTAATTCTATTTTGGTAGTTCTATCGTGGAATTTATTTCTTTCTGTATTTCCGGAATATGAGTGTGTGACTTGTTAGAATCGATTCTATTGATAGTAACAGAAAATAAGTCTGTGACGATGGTTCGACTTCGTCGGATATTTATTCGAGTATCTGTAACACGAACTATATAAAATAGATTAAGAACTATTTGAACTATGATTCATATTTGACCTCGCGCCCGGACTCCAAAAAAATTTCAAACTTTTTGAAAAAAAAGAAAAATCTTTCTTTTTTTTAGTCATTTTATCTAATTCATGGAATATTTGATGATCCGATGGTTCTTACTCAGGGAATTCTTGGCTTAACTTATGATTTTTTATTGAATCATCGTGGGTCTAGTATGAATCTGAGGTTTTAATCGATTCATAGGGTCTTAACAAGAGAATTCCTATCAATTCAATAATAACAATAAAGAAAGGAAAAAAGTCACATTAGAGACAAAAAGAAATTAAAGAAAAAGAAATAGGTAAAGAGAGGATTCAAGAGGCCTGTAAGGATCAACATAAAGACCATTGAGCCAACTTGATATTTTGGTATTATCACCACAAAGAAGAGCTTTCGGGTTTTTTCTTCTTTCGTACATTTAGAGAAGATTGAATCGGAGATTAAGAAGTTTCAAACTTTCTATTACATATCCGATTATTATTTTTATTTGGGTGTTTTTGCTTGAGCTGTACGAGATGAAAGTTTCATATACGGCTCTAAGAGGGGGATTTTAACCTATCTCAATAAAGTCTATGATTGGTTCGAAGAACGTCTCGAGATTCAGGCAATTGCGGATGATATAACTAGTAAATATGTTCCCCCCCATGTCAATATATTTTATTGTTTAGGCGGAATTACGCTTACTTGTTTTTTAGTACAAGTAGCTACGGGGTTTGCTATGACTTTTTACTATCGCCCGACCGTTACTGAAGCTTTTGCCTCTGTTCAATACATAATGACAGAAGCTAACTTTGGTTGGTTAATCCGATCAGTTCATCGATGGTCAGCAAGTATGATGGTCCTAATGATGATTCTACATGTTTTTCGTGTGTATCTCACCGGTGGATTTAAAAAACCTCGTGAATTAACTTGGGTTACAGGCGTGGTTCTGGCAGTATTGACCGCATCTTTTGGCGTAACTGGTTATTCCTTACCTCGGGACCAAATTGGCTATTGGGCGGTAAAAATTGTAACAGGTGTGCCCGAGGCTATTCCTGGAATAGGATCGCCTTTGGTAGAATTATTGCGCGGAAGTGCTAGTGTAGGACAATCCACCTTGACTCGTTTTTATAGTTTACACACTTTTGTATTGCCGCTTCTTACTGCTGTATTTATGTTAATGCACTTTCCAATGATACGTAAACAGGGTATTTCTGGTCCTTTATAGATATTTGTAATCAATGATTTATCACTTAGAGGAGGAATAATAGGATTTTATTGCTACAAGTATGGATTATTGAAACTAATAAAACATGGTTTTGGATATTT